TATTCCTACTAATGTAATTTCCATTACGGATGGACAAATATTTTTATCCGCCGATCTATTCAACGCTGGAATACGACCCGCTATTAATGTGGGTATTTCTGTTTCTAGAGTAGGATCCGCAGCTCAAATTAAAGCCATGAAACAAGTAGCCGGCAAATCAAAATTGGAACTAGCTCAATTCGCGGAATTAGAAGCCTTTGCACAATTTGCTTCTGATCTCGATAAAGCTACTCAGAATCAATTGGCAAGAGGTCAACGATTACGCGAATTACTCAAACAATCCCAAGCAGACCCTCTTCCGGTGGAAGAACAGGTAGTTACTATTTATACCGGAGCGAATGGCTATCTTGATCCGTTAGAAGTCGGACAGGTAAAAAAATTTCTCGTTCAATTACGTACCTACTTAAAAAAGAATAAACCTCAATTCCAAGAAATTATATCTTCTACCAAAACACTCACCGAGCAAGCGGAAGCTCTTTTGAAGGAAGTTATTCCGGAACAGATCGAACAGTTTCTACTTCAGGAACAAACATAAATTCATCACTCTTATTCTTAAAGAATAATAATATAGTTCTGATTTGAATCATTAAAAATCAGGTTTCTTGGCATAGCTATAAAAAAAAATAAAGATGTAAATAAATTGCGTCCAATAGGATTTGAACCTATACCAAAGGTTTAGAAGACCTCTGTCCTATCCATTAGACAATGGACGCTTTTCATTCCTAACTTTTCAAATTCTTTCTTTCTCTAGGATAAAATTTGATTACGATTACAAGGAAAATCCTTTAGGGAATAAAAAAAATAAGGATGCATACCAAACATAATAAGGAAAGGAATGTAGTAAGTATTGTATGTATTAAGCGGGTAGCGGGAATCGAACCCGCATCGTTAGCTTGGAAGGCTAGGGGTTATAGTCGACGTTTGTTGATTATTTTTAACGTCTCTAATTCAAAACCGAACATGAATTTTTGCTTTCATTCGGCTCCTTTATGGAAAATCGATGTATTCCCAGTCCCAGATAAAAAATGATATCCATAACATCTATGTCAGCTTTTCTGTCTGAATGCATCCAAAGCTACTCACTTTCTAGATGATCCCTCTAGACGAGGGGGATCATATAAAATCCAAATCCGTTTAGTCTAGTTACTTCGTTCCCTATTTCTACTCAACTCACAGGATCCTGAGGAAAAGAATTTGGTTTCCACCGAGCTGAAACAATACGCCGATGGTTTTAGTAAACCAAAAACATCATTTTATAGCTATGGGCTTCAATCTCCCCTTAAAAAAATTGAAGATCTAGTTACGATTGGAAATAAACTTTTGTATCTTCATCCATGGATCCTTTACTCATACTCATTCAATTGGAAGAGTTGATCCAATTCAAAAAAATTATGCTTCGCGATCCCATAATCCAATTTTGTCTTTATTAAATTTCTAATTGACTTTTGGATACAAATCGTGAGAAGTTATATTCTTCCTCAAATATGCCATTGAGAGGTAAAGGATTAAACCTTTTTAAGAAATAAAGTTTTTTTGTCGGAAACTGAAAGACCCCTTAACTATTTAAGGGGTTAATAGAACGAATCACACTTTTACCACTAAACTATACCCGCTACAATTTCATTATTGTATATGAATGGAACCTTTGTCGAATAAAGGAGATGAACCTCAAACCAAGATAGCATCAGAATTATGAAAATTATAGCGTTAACATCTATTTCACCCCGCTAGAAACTTAAATTAAAGAAGAAAAAAAAAAAAAAAGGCAAGGCGAAGAACAAAAAAAGACTTATTTAATAATAAATATTAAATTATAAATAAATATAAAATATATGTGTTTAATATTTGAGTTTATTGTTTCTTTAATATATGTATAATGTATGATATGTGTCTGTATATGTTTTTTTACAGTTAAAGTAAATAAATTTAGTAAAATAATAACAAATCTTAATTCTTAAATAATAAGAATTAAGATTTGAAATAATAAGAATTAAGATTTGACACTTCCATCATAGAATGAGAATAGAAATTGCCCGACCAGTACTTAAGCGGGCCAGGGTTTTTTCGTACAAAATAAAAAAGTAAGGTAGTCTTTCTATTGGTGATATCTGTTTTAAATCATTATATAAATTGAATTGCTGATCTGATCAAAATTTTTTATATCGTATAATATCATCATAATATTTATATATATATATTGAATTGATTGTTTTTTATATTTTTCTATTATAATAAGAAGCTATTTTATTTTACCTGTTATATCACATAAAAAATTTTCAATTTTGAGTTGGGAGAGATGGCTGAGTGGACTAAAGCGGCGGATTGCTAATCCGTTGTACGATTTTTATTTATACCGAGGGTTCGAATCCCTCTCTCTCCGCTATCCCTCATCACTGGATCCCTTGATTAAAATAGTTAATGGAATAAAGAATTCCTAAAAAAAGCAAAGCTAAAAATGTCTTATGTTTATTCTTCACGTCCAGGATTGCGTCCTGGATCATTAGATAAGAATCCGAAGATGAAGAGAGAAACAAAGAATATCACTACTGTATAAACAAAGAGTTTGAGAGTAAGCATTACAAAATCTCCAAGATCATTTTTTTAGGGGAATAGATTACCCATTTTTTTCGTACCGCATATGCTATAATGAAGTGTGTGTTTTTTTTTTTTTTTCAAAAAATCATGAATTTAGGAGAATATTGAAAATTTCATCGAAAACTTACAGCAGCTTGCCAAACAAAGGCTAAGAGAAAAAAGAATAGAGGTATGATAGGCATAATGTCTATGAGTGGATTGAAAAAAGCATAAGCCTCGGGCAATTTGGCGAAGAAAAAACTACTCGAACTCAAATAAGGGATAGAATTAAGACAGATACAGATTAAACTAAAGATATTAAGCATAACAAAAATTTCGTTCTTGTAGATTAGATAATTTAATTTTGATTGAGTCATTTTTATAATATAAGGTAAAAATGAAAAAGGCAGGCCAAAAAATCCTTCTTTTTCTTTGAACTATCCCAAATCAAAAACCCCTTTCAATTCTCAAACGAGAATACAAAGAATTATACTTTCATACAATATCTTAATAGAATTCAATGTAATGATCAATGAATTTTTTGATTCTATATGTATAGAAACCTAGCAACAATATATTACATACTAGAATTGACGAATAACCAATACTAATATAATATTAGTATTTATTAGTGTTGAATAGAAATTCAAATGGGGCGTGGCCAAGCGGTAAGGCAACGGGTTTTGGTCCCGTTACTCGGAGGTTCGAATCCTTCCGTCCCAGACCCTTTCTGCTATAAAGGGCAGATTGGATCACATTGTTTCCAACATTAAACAGAAAATTGTTAAAGAGAACAATCTTTCGTTCTGAATTCTAAGAATGATTCTTAAGAATTTTTTTGTTTCTTACAAACAGAATCAAGTGTCAAATGCAGTTGGAAATAAAGATCTTTAATTTTTTAACTTAATTTTTATGATATAAATCTTTGCTTTGGTATTCGAAGAAGTGCAATAAATCTATATATTATCGATAAACTTTCCAACCTTCGTGGGTCATTGGAATAGTTTATTTGATTAAAAATAGATTTTATTCTGGAATTGGGAATTCATTAGAGCCCCTTTCTTTGAGGTTTTTAATTTATTTGTTCAAGAAAAAAAAGGATCCTTCATGATTGATCGTCCCGAACAATCTGTTGAAAATTTCAATAAATCTTAAGCAAACTAAACTCATTTATTCTTTTTTTGTTATGTATTGTATTTCATTCTTATGTATTGTATTTCATTCTATTAATATGATATGGGGTTAAAAAAGGGATCCTTCCTGAGTAAGACTTTTCCGGAAAGTAAGGAAAGGAAAATATTATTATATCTATAAATAGTCTCTATAATTTAATATTATAGAGACTATTTATAGATATAATATAAAATCAAAACTATACGGCCGGCCATATCATAATATATAATAATATATACATATATCAGTTGATCCAATGACTATTCATGATTTCATATTGAATCAATTCCATATCAGTTTGAAATTAAATAAGAGAAATGTTATGGTAAAACTTCGTTTGAAACGATGTGGTAGAAAGCAACGTGCGACTTGAAGGACATGATTGACTGTGGATTCTTACATCCGCCATTTTCTATAAGAATGAAGATGCTCTTGGCTCGACATAGTTTGTTCTTTTTAATAGGAACCTAATTTGTGTTGGGTTCTAATCTAAATAAAAAGTACATGATGAAGCTCGAGCAGAAAGGATTGAGATTCATTTATCGGGGGGAAGAATCTAGGGTTAGTGACAATAAAAATCAATAAGTTGAACCAACTTTGTAAATATATCCTCTCTAATATAAATTTTTAATATAAATGGATAAATTATATAAATTTAAATAGGGTTAAAATTCAAACAAGTTTGAAATAAAAAATAAAATAAGTAATATTTGTCGGAATTCATAAAACTATTTCGATCAAAAGTGTATCACAAGGGAATCAATCTCTCTTATTTTTTTCTATAGAAAGAAAAAAAAAAACAAACAAAGGGTATGTTGCTGCCCTTTTGAAAGGAGTAAGGATCACCGAAGTAATGTCTAAACCCAATGATTTCACAAAACAAAGATAAAGGATTCCGGAACAAGGAAACACTATTTTCAATTGTCTCAACAATTGGATCAAAATGCGGAATAAAAATTGATTCGAGACAAACAAAAGAAGTTAGAGACGGCTCAATAAATATCTAAGGATTTCCTCAGAATTACCCAACTTGAGTTATGAGTACGAATGAGATCTTTTTAACTTTCGTAAGGAAAGAGGAAGAAAAAACTACTTTAATCATAGTCTAATTCATTATTTCTTCAGTATTTTATGGATATATTTGCCGTTATATACAGAAATTAGAATCATTTTTTCTCGAGCCGTATGAGGATAAAGCCTCCTATACGTTTCTAGGGGGGGGCATTGTTTATCTACATCTATCCCGATGAGCTATCTATCGAATCGTTGCAATTGATGTTCGATCCCGAAGAGAAGGAAGAGATCTTCGGAAGGTAGGTTTTTACGATCCGATAAAGAATCAAACCTATTCAAATGTTCCCGCTATTCTATATTTCCTTGAAAATGGCGCTCAACCCACAGTAACTGTTCATGATATTTTAAGGAAGACAGAATTATTTAAAGAAGGAATATTGGGTTAACTGTTAATTTAATTAAATTAAAAAAAATTGAATAAAAAAGAGAGGGTACTAGCATCTATACTTTGTATAATTATTTCTCCATAATTTGTTTGCTCTTTTTTTTGCTCACTCATTATTTTATTATTTATTTTTTATTGTGGGAATTTAATTTACCGACAAAGACAGGGTGAATTTTGGTTATTGTACCTCTTTTGATTGAATCAACTCGATATTTTTCTCTACCCTGCCTTTATTTATTTTTGCATTCAAATTTATTTTTTTACTTATATTGTGCCAATCCAACACAAGGCCTTAATTTGATTTATTTAGAATTTTTTTCTCAGCATTCTATATCATATTGACAATGGTGTACCGAACAAATATAATTTGATCGTAGATAAATAAAATGGATCTGTTTATTCCTGCCTCATATTTATTTTTTTTTTCCTTCGCTTTAGCCTTAGTCACCTTAGTCATAAGGATGTGTTTACTGAATTTACTGGTATACAAGACGTAAAAAAAAAAAAAATGGAATGGATCAAGAGAAAAATAGGTATAAGTTTTTATTATAGATATTTAGATATATCTATATGAGAATTTATTTGAGAATTTATTATTTTTTAATCCAATCCCACCTATTTTAGTGGATTGGTGTTTATAATTGATTAAAAAAATCTTTCTTTTAAATTTAATTTGTTGCTAGTTCAATCTTTTTATTTTGGCGGGATGGGATCAAAAATTTTTTTTTTATCGTATCTACAATCCGGGTTGCTAACTCAACGGTAGAGTACTCGGCTTTTAAGTGCGACTATGATCTTTTACACATTTGGATGAAGCAACGAATTCGTCCAGACTATTGGTAGAGTCTATATAAGACCACGACTGATCTTAAAAGGTAATGAAGGAAAAAACAGCATGTCGTAATAATTTTTTTATTAAAATTAAAATAGAACTTTTAATTTATCCTTAACTTAACTGTATTAATATATATTATTAATTGTTTTCATTTTTGGAAGGAGACAAAATAAATTTACAGTTGGGTCTAGTGAATAAATGGATATCGTCTTTTAGCCCTAATTTTGGTAAAACAAAAGCAACGAGCTTATATTCTTAAAATTGGAATAATTACCCGATCTAATTTGGATGTTAAAAATAGATTAGTGCCAGTGCAGAAAAAGGTTTTTATGCGAGTAAATCATTGATTATTTTTTATTTTTTTATGAAAAAAAAAATCCTAACTATTCTCTTGGAGACGGATGTGTAGAAGAAACAGTATACTGATAAAGTAAAGAGAATATAATTTTTTCCAAAATCAAAAGAGCGATCGGGTTGCAAAAATAAAGGATTTTTTACCCTCTTTTAACAAAGGATAAAACCTATAGAAAAGGAGAGGAAAAGGATCCTGTTGATTGGATTCTAGGTCTCCGGGGTCTATCTTTATTTCTTAACTATATATACTGTAATTATATACCCTGTTCGGACCATATTGCACTATGTATCATTTGATAATCCAAGAAATGCCTCCTGTCTTGTGTCTCTGTTTCAAGTAGAAAAATGTAAATGGAAGAAGTACAAGAGTATTTAAAAAAAGATAGATCTCCGCAACAACACTTCCTATATCCGCTTCTCTTGCAGGAGTATATTTACACACTTGCTCATGATGATAGTTTAAATGGTTCGATTTTTTACGAACCTATCGAATTTATTGGTTATGACAATAAATTTAGTTTAGTACTTGTAAAACGTTTAATTATTCGAATGTATCAACAGAATTTTTTGATTTATTTGGTTAATGATTCTAATCAAAATAGATTCGGTGGACACTCCAATTATTTTTATTCTCATTTTTTTTATTCTCAAATGGTATCAAAGGGTTTTTCAGTCATTGTGGAAATTCCATTCTCGCTACGATTAGTATCTTCCTCCGAAGAAAAAGAAATACCAAAATCTCAGAATTTAGGATCTATTCATTCAATATTTCCTTTTTTAGAGGACAAATTATCTCATTTAAATAATGTTTCAGATATACTAATACCCCATCCTATCCATTTTGAAATTTTGGTTCAAATCCTTCAATGCTGGATTCAAGATGTTCCCTCTTTACATTTATTGCGATTCTTTCTACATAAATATCAGAATCTGAATAAAACTATTCAGAGTAATAAAACTATTTATGTTTTTTCAAAAGAAAATAAAAGACTATTTTGGTTCTTGTACAATTCTTATGTATCTGAATGCGAATTTTTATTAGTTTTTTTTCATAAACAATCCTGTTATTTACGATCAACATCTTCTGGAGCCTTTCTTGAACGTT